AGATCAGATGACAATACAAGAAATTTTTAGATAAAATAAAAAGCATTTCTAGACAAAATATTATCCCTTTTTTTTGAATACAAATTTTGTATCGCAACAAATTCAACGAATCCTTGAATAAAGTAAAAAAAACCTATGTATTGGGCAGAAGACATACCACTTTTTATTGATTTTTACTTCACGATTGAATTAATTATATTTGTTCAATACACTCTTGTCAATATAAAAAATACAATTACTACAATTACAATGTAAAAAGAAAAAAAATTTCATTTCATAATTTAATAATAATAATTAATAATAAATAGAATATAGTATAGAAATTATGAAATTGAAATATAAAGAGAAAAATATAAGTTAAGTATAACAAAAAAAAACTTGTGTTGGATTGGCACTACATAAAAAATCTACATAAATAGATGAATAGAAAAGGAAGAATAAAAAAAGTTATACCAAGCTAGAACCTCATTCTCTCTTTTTTTTTTATTTCATTAATTGAACTTCCTTTAATTAAGTCAAAATTCTTTAAAAACCTCTGCCCTCTTTAAAATATCATAAACGGTTTCCGTAGGTTGAGCGCCTTTTTCAAGAAAATATAGAATAGCAGGAACGTTTAAATAAGTTTGATTCCTTATTGGATCATAAAAACCCACTTTTCGCAGATCTCTTCCCTCTCTTCTGGACCGAACATCAATTGCAACGATTCGATAGACGGCTCATTGGGATAGATTAGATCAACAGCAACCCCCCTTGGAAACGTATAGGAAGTTTTCTCCTCGTACGGCTCGAGAAAAATGATTCGAAGTTATGTATTAGAATGGCAAATCAAAAAAGTCCATAAAATCATCAAATGAATTAAATGAAGAATTAAGTCCTTTTTCTTTCCTAAAAAAAGAAAATCATTTGTATACTCATAACTCAAGTTAAATAACTTTCAAATAGCCAAAAAAAAAATCCTTTGGCATTTCATTTATTGAGCAGTCTCGAATACCCTTTTTTGTCTCATTTAGAATCGATTTGAATTCTGCATTCTGATTCAAATCCAATTGTTAATTGGTGCGACAATCCAATATGAAAATAGAAAATAAAAGGATGTTTCCTTGTTCCGGAATCTTTTATCTTTGTTTTGAATCATTAGGTTTAGACCTTACTTCGTTGATTTTTAATCCTTTCAAAAATGATAGCAACATACCTTTTTGTTATTTCTTTCTATCAAAGAATCATATGAACGGCGGATTCCCACACGATATATATAATTTTTATCGAAAAGGTTTTATCAATCCCAACAAAATTTCCTTTAAGATTTGAAACTTGCCTGATTGGGGTCCTTTCGGTATCTCTGTCAAAGATATACTTACGAAGTTGTTCCAACTTATTGATTAACATTAACCCTAGACCCTTTCCCCTTAAGAAATGAATCAATACTTTCTACTCGAGCTCCATCATGTACTATTTCCATCACACCCCAACAAAAAATGCGGGTTCGAGTGGAGGAGAACAAAGGATGTCGAGTCAAGAGCATCCCTTAATTAGATTATAGAATGGTGGATATAAGAATCCACAACAGATCATGTCCTTCAAGTCGCACGTTGCTTTCTACCACATCGTTTCAAACGAAGTTTTACCATAACATTCCTCGAATTTGGAACCGCTATGCGGTTGATTAAGTTATAGAATCATGAATAGTCATTAGTTCAGTTAGGACAGTCGGCACATAAGATTTAGAATATATATTAAGTTATTTTTCATTTTTTTTTTTTCAATTTCAATAATGAAAAAAAATTCCAATTTGTTTTACATCCAATAAAAACAATAAAAATGAAAAAATCGATTGGAAAAATACAATTTGAATTATTTACTAGAATTACACATGCCCTTACTCTGGGACGGAAGGATTCGAACCTTCGAATAGCGGGACCAAAACCCGACGCCTTACCACTTGGCCACGCCCCACTTTGATTTCTATTCGACACTAATAAAGACTAATGTTATTATTGATTGTTCGTCAATTCCAGCCAAAATAGCTAAAGAAAAAATTAGATTCTATTGTTAGTATTTTGACGCATGTAGATATAGAATTATCCTGAATTTATTGATCATTACATATAATTACATTAAGATATTGTATGAAAGTAGAATTTTTTCTATTCTCAAAAGAGAATGGAAAGTTTTTTGGTTGAGTGAGTAAGTTCAAAAAAAAAAAAAAGAAGGATTTTTGATCTTTCTTTTTTTATTTTCTTCATTTTTTCCTTCTATGAAGAACTCAATCAAAATACAATTATCTTAAAAACAAAATGTCTGTTATGCTTAATATCTTAAGTTTGATCTGTCTTAATTCTGCCCTTTATTCGAGTAGTTTTTTCTTAGTCAAATTACCTGAAGCCTACGATTTTTTGAGTCCAATCGTAGATTTTATGCCAGTCATACCTGTACTCTTTTTTCTCTTAGCCTTTGTTTGGCAAGCTGCTGTAAGCTTTCGATGAAATCTTTCATCTTGTCCTAGAAAAATGAATGATTTTTTCGAGAAAAATGATGCGAATACTAATAATTGATAAGATCAGACAAATCTTACAGTATGAACTCTTGATTCAAACATGAGAATTCTTGGATAACCGCGATTCGGATCGCCTCCTTTTACCATTCTAACTATTTTGATTTTCCGTGAATGAAAAACCTTATTGTGATCCTCCACAGGTGGGTATAAAAAAAATTCTTTTCGATTTCTAAAAACTACCTTCTTTGGTTTTCGGTATCAAAATAGGATATGCGGTATAAAAATAGATTCTCTATTCTCTTTTTTCAAAAAAAAAAATAATAATAATCTTGGAGATTGTGTAATGCTTACTCTCAAACTCTTTGTTTACACAGTAGTGATATTCTTTGTTTCTCTCTTCATTTTCGGATTTCTATCTAATGATCCAGGACGCAATCCTGGACGCGAAGAATAAAGGGGGGTTTCTTTACTTGATTTTTCATTTTATAAAATTAGAAATAAAAATAGATGAAAAAAAAATAGAAAAAAATTCTATTTGATATTTGTAATTATATATAATTTGTAATTTTTTTGAAAAAATAAAAAAGATTGAAAAAATTCGAAAGATAAATCAACTATTAAGTCATTAATGGAAACGGAAAGAGAGGGATTCGAACCCTCGGTACGAATGAATCGTACAACGGATTAGCAATCCGACGCTTTCGTCCACTCAGCCATCTCTCCCCATGGAAAAAAATAAAAAACTAATATTCAAAAATTAAATAATATAAAAATATTATATAAAATAATTCGAAATATAATTCTATAATAACAATAATATATATCTACAAAATATACAAGTTGTATTGTGTAATACAACTAGGTACAAGTTTTATCTGAAATTCCAATCAGTTAGATAAATTAGAAAGATTCAATAAAAGATTCACAACACAATCACAATATAAATTTGAGTTTATTGACTTATTCGAAAAATATATATATTCTAAAATAAATACTTCGATGCCATTTCTTATTATCTTTTCTTCCCCCTTTTGCTTCCATTTTTTCGTTTTTTTTTCTACCGCTCTTACTTTATCTTTGTTAGTGAAATCTATAATCTAATAGTTAATAATTGATAAATCAAAAACTTTCAATTGAACTCCTTCTTTAGAATTCATATTTTTACTTATTCTCCCCCCGATCTTTCAAAATGGAAACTTAGGCAAGTACCTTGATATACACAAATTTAGTTTAGTTTAATTAAAAAAAAAAAAGAACATATTTAATTTAGTTCCTTCATGCTTAATATACCTACTATAACTAGGATAATTAATTTTTTGCGTTTTTTACTATTGACTTTAATTATAACTTCCGTTTTATTTATAGTTCTGAGTAAGATAGGACTTATTTGAAGTTAATCGAATGAACAACTCAAGAAATCTTTATGTGGGATTCCATATATTTTTTAGCTCTTTATCGCGTCAATTGATAATTTTTGGTTATTGAGATTCATGGGCAATTCAGATTAATATTTAGAGATAGATATTACCTTTTTCTTTTTTTTTCAAAGGAATTGAAATGATTGAAGTTTTTCTATTTGGAATTGTCTTAGGTCTAATTCCTATTACTTTGGCTGGATTATTCGTAACCGCATATTTACAATACAGACGTGGTGATCAGTTGGGCTTTTGATTAATTAGATTAATTAACAAATATTTTTTTAATTGACCTCCTGTAGATTAGAGAAAGTAGGAGGTCAAATCTAGATTACTGCTCAGTTATTTCAGTCTAATTCGATAATTAATTCGATTCGACCTAACAAGAATGGAATCGCGCTCTGTAGGATTTGAACCTACGACATCGGGTTTTGGAGACCCACGTTCTACCGAACTGAACTAAGAGCGCTTTCTTATCATAATAGATAAGACTGTAAAGAAACCTTTTTGTAACAAAAAACTACATCTGCATCCTGCATGCATATACTTCATATAGAGTATGATAAAAAAAATGAGAAATTCTGTTTTTAATCGATTTTAATTAAAATGAAATTCCTCCTTACTTCTCAGAGGAAAAGTAATTAGGTAGGGATGACGGGATTTGAACCCGTGACATTTTGTACCCAAAACAAACGCGCTACCAAGCTGCGCTACATCCCTTTCAATTCAATTGGTTTTTATAGTGTAATTGTAAAGAATCCTTGTCTTGTTTTCCACATCGCTATTTCCTATATACATAATTTATCTTGCCATTTCCTCTTTTTGGTCTCATATCATATAAGGTATAATAAAAATATTTTTATATATATGAAAAACCCGTCGTAAATTAAAAAATACTTTTCGGGAATGCTCAGCAGGAAGGGGCATGCTACTCTATTTTCTGAAAAAAAAAATATTTTATCTACCGGATCGTTGTACATTTATTTTAATTTGACTTAGCTTAGGGATTTTGTGTACAAAGAAAAGTAGTCTTTTTTAACTTTAAACTATCTATGCATCTGATCGTAGATTAGATATGTATTGCCTTTCTTTTATATATTACATTAAAGAAAAAAAACGAAGGAGGATTTTCAATGCGGGATCTAAAAACATATCTTTCCGTGGCACCGGTCCTAAGTACTCTATGGTTTGGGGCTTTAGCCGGTCTATTAATAGAAATCAATCGTTTTTTCCCAGATGCGCTGACATTCCCCTTTTTTTAATTCTAGTTTTTGACGTGGTAAGGGGGTAACGAAGATTAGAGATAGAATCAACTATCTGTGATTAATCCCCCCCTTATTTTAATAATATAAAAATATTCGAGGGGAGAAAGACGAAAAGTAGATTCAACCTCATCAAAACTTGGGATCCGGTTCGAATGAAAATCTCTAAAAAAAGGGGGAGAGTGGAAACGAAAATGTGAATCTAGGGTAATAGGTATCATACAGGCTATTAAAATGAGATATTGTGATTAGAAATATAGTTAGAAACCTTTTGATTACGGAGTATTTCTTAAATTTATTTACTATAATTACTCTATTGATTGTGATTGCAACGAAATCTTTCTAATTGTATTTGTATTTCGAGTTAGAAACTTCTATTTTTTGATTTTCCTTTCTTCTTCACTTCGGGACGAAAATAATAATAGAAAGGTGGCTTGAATCAAAAATCCAAAGGAGGTTAGGTTGATGGCTGAGGGTAAAGATGCCCGAGTAAAAGTTATTTTGGAATGTACCGGTTGTGTTCGAAAGAGTGTTAATAAGGAATCAAGGGGCATTTCCAGATATATTACTCAAAAGAATCGACACAATACGCCTAGTCGGTTGGAATTGCGAAAATTCTGTCCCTATTGTTACAGACATACAATTCATGGAGAGATAAAGAAATAGATCGAACCGAACGTCTGCCTATCATTCTTTCAAGGAAGGGGACAAAACTATTTTCGTTCTATTTTATATAAATAAATTATATATTTATATAAATATTATAGAAATATCAAATTTCTATTTTATATATTTATTTTTATTTTATAAATAAAAATATATATATAGAAATAAATAAATATATAAAATAGAAATAAACAAACCAAATCCTATTTCTTAATTCGAATTTTTTTTTTATGTCCAACCGAAATAGGATTTTCGGTATATTATATTTTATATTAAGGAATAAACTAAACAAACTATGAATAAATCTAAGCGACTCCTTATTAAACGCAAGCGACCTTTTCGTAGACGTTTGTCCCCGATCCAACCAGGGGATCGAATTGATTATAGAAACACGAATTTACTTAGTGAATTTATTAGTGAACGGGGAAAAATATTATCTAGGCGAGTAACTAGATTGACCTTGAAACAACAACGATTAATTACTCTTGCTATAAAAAAAGCTCGTATCTTATCTTTGTTACCTTTTATTACTAATCGCAAAAAATTTGAAAGAATCAAGCCGACTACTAGAACTGATAAATTTAGAAACAAAAATAAAAAATTTGAAAGAATCAAGCCGACTACTAGAACTGATAAATTTAGAAACAAAAATAAAAAATTTGAAAGAATCAAGTCGACTACTAGAACTGATAATTTTAGAACCGAAAAAAAAAAATAGGTTTTTTTAGAAAAAAATAGGTCTTTATACAATTGATAATTGAATCAAAAACAAATTCTAATCTTAACTCAAAAATGGGTTGCTGGTTTGTTTTAAAAAATATGAGAATCTAGATTTGATTGCTGTGTCGTAGGATAATAAAAAATCGGGGAATTTTTTTTTGAATAGGTTTTTTGATTTTTTTTATGGATTGTATTTTATCAGACTAATTTCTACTCTACCCTCCCGGAGTTTATTCTCCGGGGGACTTGATTTAAATAATTTTGGGGGATGGATTCTTTCCAATCTTCTTTTTTTATGACCTCATTGGAAATCAAATCATATAAAGACAATTCCTATTTAATATAGCTATTTGCGCAAGTATTTTACGATTAAGAAGCGATTGTCTCTTGCGCAGATCATTTATAAATTTACTATAACTAGAACTAGAGTATAGCCCTTTTTTGCGAATTACTGCGTTTATCCGAGTGATCCACAAACGACGAAAATCTCTCTTTTTCCTATCTCTATCCCGCTGAGCCGAAACCAAAGCCCTTTTTTTCTGTTGAGCAATAGTTCGAGTAAGTTTTGAATGAGCCCCTTGACGGGATAAACAACTTTTTTTTCTACGTTTCCGAGCTATATATCCTCGTCTAACCCTAGTCATTGAATAAATGAAACTTTGATGAATAACTAATTGATTTTCTTTCTTTGAGTTATTCTTTTTTCCCTTCCTGATCGATCTATTAATAACAAAACGTAATTTTCCAATGTATAAAATAAAAATTCCAATGGCTTTTGCTACTATAACCTTCCCGACCACGATTTTTTCTTTTTTTTAGACATTTATTTTGCCTTGAAACAAGACAAAAAAATAAGAAATTGTATTGGTGTATCAAACAAATAAAAAAGAAATGTAAATTCAACTTAAATATAGATGAATAAAGAAATAGTGGGTTCCTTCGT